TCCTCCTAGCCACTATCCTACTGCAATAATTCTCGCTAAGAAGAATGCCCATGTTGTGGCAATTCCACCCAGAAGGTAATGGGTTACTCCTACAGCACGTCCTTGTATAATGCTCAAGGCTCTAGGCTGAGTAGCAGGAGCAACTTTTAATTTGTTATGAGCCCAAACGATAGATTCAATGAGTTCTTGCCAATAACCACGGCCACTAAATAAAAACATTAAACTGAAAGCCCAGACAAAATGAGCGCCTAAGAAAAAAAGACCATATGCAGATAATGAAGAACCATAAGACTGAATTACTTGGGATGCCTGTGCCCACAAGAAATCTCGGAGCCAACCATTAATCGTAATGGAACTCTGTGCAAAGTTCCCCCCTGTGATATGAGTTACTATCCCTTGATCACTTACAGTACCCCAAACATCCGACTGCATTTTCCAACTGAAATGGAAAATGACTACCGAAATTGCATTGTACATCCAGAATAGACCTAAGAAAACATGATCCCAGGCGGAGACTTGACATGTTCCCCCTCGTCCAGGCCCGTCGCAAGGGAATCGAAAACCAAGATTTGCTTTATCAGGTATCAAACGGGAACTACGAGCAAATAAAACACCTTTCAAAAGTATTAATACAGTCACATGGATGGTAAATGCGTGAATGTGATGGACTAAAAAATCTGCGGTTCCTAATGGAATAGGTAACAAAGCGACTTTGCCGCCTACAGCTACTAACTCGCCACCTCCCCACGTTAAGCTGGTACTTGTTGTTGCACCAGGAGCTGTTACGCCAGGCGCCTCAGCATGGATATTTTGTACCCATTGAGCAAAGATGGGTTGTAATTGTATGGCGGTATCCGAAAACATATCTTGGGGACGGCCTAAAGCACTCATGGTATCATTATGAATGTACAAGCCAAAACTGTGAAAACCTAGAAATATACATACCCAGTTAAGGTGGGATATGATTGCATCGCGGTGTCTAAGGATGCGATCTAATAGATCGTTGTATCGAGTAGTTGGATCATAGTCTCTTACCATAAAAATGGCTGCATGTGCAGCAGCACCAACTATTAGAAATCCGCCAATCCACATGTGGTGTGTGAACAAGGAAAGTTGTGTACCATAGTCAGTAGCTAGGTATGGATAGGGGGGCATAGAGTACATATGATGAGCTACAACAATAGTTGTAGAGCCTAGCATAGCTAGGTTAAGAGATAATTGAGCATGCCATGACGTTGTTAGGATTTCATAGAGACCCTTATGGCCTTGTCCTGTAAATGGGCCTTTATGAGCCTCCAAAATATCTTTAAGTCCATGACCAATACCCCAGTTGGTCCTATACATATGACCAGCGATCAGGAAAAGAATAGCAATAGCTAAATGATGGTGCGCAATATCGCTCAGCCATAGGCCACCGGTTATTGGATCTAGTCCTCCGCGAAAAGTAAGAAATTCTGCGTATTTGGACCAATTCAAGGTGAAAAAGGGCGTTGCTCCTTCGGCAAAACTAGGATAAAGTTGAGCCAAAAGGTCACGATTCAAGATAAATTCATGAGGAAGTGGTATCTCTTTAGGATCAACCCCAGCGTCAAGAAATTGGTTAATCGGTAAAGATACATGGATTTGGTGTCCCGCCCAAGAAAGAGACCCAAGTCCTAATAACCCCGCTAAGTGGTGATTCAACATGGATTCTACATCTTGGAACCAGGCCAATTTGGGAGCGGCTTTGTGATAATGGAACCAACCAGCAAAAAGCATTAACGATGCAAAAATCAATGCACCGATTGCGGTACAATAGAGTTGTAACTCACTGGTTATTCCAGATGCTCGCCAAATCTGAAAAAAACCGGAGGTTATTTGGATTCCTCGAAAACCCCCGCCTACATCACCATTCAAAATTTCTTGCCCTACTATTGGCCAAACTACCTGAGCACTGGGTCCAATGTGAGTAGGATCGCTTAGCCATGCTTCATAATTGGAAAAACGGGCACCGTGGAAGTACATGCCACTCAACCAAAGAAAGATAACGGAGAGTTGACCGAAATGAGCACTAAAGATTTTTCGAGAGATCTCTTCCAAATCACCGGTATGACTATCGAAATCGTGAGCATCAGCATGTAGGTTCCAGATCCAAGTGGTAGTATCGGGGCCCTTAGCTATTGTTCTTGAGAAATGCCCGGGTCTGGCCCATTCCTCAAAAGATGTTTTTACAGGATCCCTATCCACAACAATTTTAACTTCTGGTTCCGGCGAACGAATAATCATTAAGTCCTCCTCTTTCCGGACAAGACATACAAAGAGACCCGCCAACTGTCTTTTTAGTGAATCTTTGAAGGATAGATATTATGATTAGTCCTTTTCTTTACTATCTACCGCCCTTCTATTTTTTTTTAGTTATTCACTGGAGCAATTATATATTGAAGTCAATCCGAGGCAAGTGTTCGGATCTATTATGACATAAGGATTAGGTGCCTAACGGACATTGGTTATCCTGGAAAATTATTTCCCGACGTAACAAAAAAAGATTTTTTTTTACGTTTTAATTTAAGAAGTTAGTGTATTTTTTTTTAGGGTATAAGCCCTACATCTACTTTCCTTGAGTGAGCTTAATATAAATATTTTTTTTTTTCGATTCCAAATTCCAAGAAACTCATTATGAAATATGATATAAAATCGAAATGATATAAAATCGAAGGTAGAAGAAAGGGATATAATGAAATTCTTGATTCGATCTTCCTACCAAAATTATTTGATTAATGGATCACCAACCAAACCGCCCATTTTATGAAAATGAAGAGTGGTCTTATTCAAATTCAAAGCGCTTCGTAATCTTCAACCAGTTCTGTGCTTCAATATAATTTCCCGGAGTAAGCGCTATAGCTTGTTTCCAATACTCAGCAGCTTGATCAAACCAAGCTTCCGCAATTTCCGAATCGCCCTGTAGAATGGCCTGTTCTCCTCGGTCGGAATAGGCAGTTCCTTCCCCTAGAACCGTACTTGAGAGTTTCCTACCTCATACGGCTCAGAAATTGCTATCTTAATTTCCCCTATCTTAACTGAATTCCATTTCTTAAAAATCGATCCAATTTCTTCTTGGGTTAAGCAGAAGAAGTTAATTACCTAAGTTTCAAACCCTAATTTTGATCAATAATCAGTTTGATCTTTTCTCCCACCTTCAGAAGAATGAAGCATAGATAGACCTATATCCTTCGTTCTAATTTTCTGAAAGGTAACTATCTCGGTTTCGTGTCTTTCATATATGAAATTTCTATAGAATCCTTGAAAAAGACTTTTTCCCATAAGGAAGAAAAAAGAACTTACTATCTTTGGGATCTGATACTACACCGCTGCTTAATCCTTTAGTGGATCGGCTCTATTACATAAGCAGATTCCTAAATTTTGCCCCATATCATGGTATAATTAAGCAGTTTTTTTTTTTAGTTGTATCGACCCAGTCGCTCACTAATTGATCTTTACGGTGCTTTCTCTATCAATTTGAGACTTTATCCATAGAGTAGTAGTATAGGCTCGACTTTCTTCTTATTTTGATTCTCGTGAAGTGTTCTTCCTTCCTACAGCTGATAGGGCAAAATCATTGTTTTGACGATCCCTATGTAGAAAGCCCTTTTTCTAGTAAATACTAGAAAATTTCATCTTTTTTTCTTCTTTCTTTCTATAGTGGAGATAGTCGCACGTAATGACAGATCACGGCCATATTATTAAAAGCTTGCGGTAAGAAGGGGTTTCGTTCTAGCGCCCGGAAATAATATTCCAAAGCCTTTGTATGCTCTCCATTGCTTGTGTGTATAAGGCCGATGTTATATAGTATATAACTTCGATCATAGGGATCAATTTCTAGTCGCGTAGCTTCATAATAATTCTGCAAAGCTTCCGCATAATTTCCTTCGGATTGAGCCAACATCCGTTACGGTCGTTCATTCTATTCAAAAAATCTCCGTTCCAAAACCGTACATGAGGTTTTCATCTCATACGGCTCCTCCCTTCTGTACATAGTACTAAGCAAAAAATCTATAGAATCAAAATAGAATTAGTCCCATCTCATTATGGACCGAAAGGGGCTGGTATTTTTCCAAGAAATCTCTAGCCAACCTTCCCCTAAGAGGTTTTTCTTAACACCAATGAATTTGATTAATGCTAGAGGAAAACGATAGCTCCAGGAATTTCTTTGTTCTCAACGCCTCCTATTTAGAGGAATTAGCCACTTCAACGACCTTTGATGGTTATAAGGGTATCCAAGGTACAAACCTGATGGTTGTTTGCTATCCCAACCATTCTTCCCAATCCTGATACCGATCAGGAAAGGGTTCATTTCTAACAAAGTTTTTCTCTTGTTGATTCCTATTTCGAGGTGTAGTGCTTTTCTCCCCTATGCTGCCTATTGGTCCTAGGATTAGCCTGTAATACAGAACCTATCCTGTAGGTGTAACCTTTCGCTCAATACTCAAATCTACAATTGAAGCATCTAAGGCCACATCAATCGAGGATACACGACAGAAGGAATTGGTAGTTCACCTCACCTTCCCCAAGCGTGGGTTTCCTTTACTAATTTTGTTCTCTCTATGCGAACCCTCTCTCTTTCTCGTAAGACTGAGATGTAGGTAGGGCTAAAAAAAAAAAAGAGTCAAATCGCACCATCTCTATAATAAGTAAATGCCCTTTTTTCCCCTGAGGTTGTCGGAATTATTTGCAATAAAATATTGGCTACAATCGAGGAGGTCTTATCAATGAAATTTCCATTTATACGGGATCTAGGCATAATTCCCAATCCATTCTATATAGAATTCTTTTCATTCTATCACAAAATAACATAAAAACTTATAAATCGCTCCATTTGGACAAGAAGAGATATGAAATGTTTGACTAAGATTGGATTTCATTCCACTTTCCTATTTCTCAACAACAACTTCTGTGATCAGCTATTTCGCGTTTTCAAAGTCATTAATTATCCCATACCCTTTTTTATTTAGATTGTATGGCGTAACATACCTTATGCAAATAGAATTCTAGGGTTCCTTGGTTCCTTTATTTTCTTATGGAATAATAAGGATTTTTCTATTCTCTTTTTATTTGGGTTTTCCCCAAAGAAAAACTTTTGAGGGAGCGGAATTCCTAGTAAAAAAAAAGGATCCTTACACTTAGATAAAAAAAAGAATTTTTCCAATAGAGCCGTGGAATCCCCGAACGGTTGTGGCTGTACCTGTACTGCAGGAATACGAAAACTCGCTATTTACTCAGTTTATTTTCCATAATAAGATTATGTAGGAGAGATGGCCGAGCGGTTTAAGGCGTAGCATTGGAACTGCTATGTAGACTTTTGTTTACCGAGGGTTCGAATCCCTCTCTTTCCGTTTCTCTTAATTCATCAACGTTACCCATCACAATGTATCAAATCAAATAACAATTTATTTGAGCAATAATACCTTTATTTAATAGAATTCTCTAAAGCAAATTACTTTGGTATGTAAAATATAACAAAAAAGAAAAAAGATCCTAAGGTTAATCTATTTCTGCTAGGTGAATGGGAAAATACGAATTAAGAGCCTTAGGTCGATTTAGTTCGGGGAAAGGGAAAAAAAATTCTATGAACCTTTCCTTTTGCGTTAAGCTCAAGTCTGACGAGAGTAATATTCTACAACTAACAACTCATTTATTTTCAGACCGACCCACTTTCTATCTAGGATTTTTTGTACTAGTCCTTTATATTGCAATGTATCAACCGTCAAATGCTTTGGCAATTTGCCCGGATCGGATGAAGCAATAGAATTTTGAACCAGACGTTTTGATCTTTGGTTATCCTTCGTAGTAATAATATCTCGGGGTTTGCAACGAAAACTTGGTATATCAACTATACGACCATTAACTAAAATATGTCTATGATTAACTAATTGCCGGGCCCCAGGAATGGTTGAAGCCATACCCAATCGAAAAACTATATTATCCAAACGCATTTCAAGTAATTGTAGTAAAACTTGACCTGTTGACTTTTTTGCTTTTCCAGCGATATGTACATATCTAAGTAATTGTCGTTCTGTCAGACCATAATGAAAACGCAATTTCTGTTTTTCTTGAAGACGAATACGATATTGCTCTTTTTTCCCAGAATGGAATTTCTTTTTCAGATTACTTCCGGATTTAGGCGTTTTTCTAGTGAGTCCTGGTAAAGCTCCCAGACGGCGTATTTTTTTTAAACGAGGTCCTCGATAACGGGACATGAAGACTCCTTTTTTTATTGAAATTACATTTTACACAATAAATTTCATTGTATTTACATTACGGAATACATCGAAATTAAAACTGAATTAAACTAAAGGATAAACAGAGTAAAATCTACTAAAGTACCACAAAAAATGGAATTTCATCAACATCTGGATTTTTTGTATATATATTATTTATTTTAATGTTTTGTATCTAGCAAAATTGTAAGGTAGAACGACGTAATGGACTCTGGATTCTCTATTTAATTCGGAGAAAAAAAAAGAGATTTTTGTTCATGGAACATCAATAGAGAAAAAAGCCGACTATCGGATTTGAACCGATGACCCTCGCATTACAAATGCGATGCTCTAACCTCTGAGCTAAGTGGGCTTACATAACAGAAATAGTGTAACAAATAGAATTATATATAGGAAATCCGTAAAATGGCAGATCTTAATTATTAATCTTAGTTATTAACTAGTTCGAAATTGGAAATTCTACTTAGAAAAAAAAAAAAGAATGAATACCAAGCGTTATAGTATGATTTTGAATATTATAAAAAAGGAAAGAAGGGGGTGGGGGCGAGAAAACTTTTGGATATATTGATTCCGATTGAATTGCAAATATATCAACGGTAGAATCAATTCAATTCTGAATTGCAATAAGCGGGGTCTCTTGAATAGAGACGAGCTGCTAGACTACGTCGAATAATGAATTCAATGATTCAAAAAAAAAACTAAGAGATGTAGGAAATTACACAAAGAATCCAGGTTTCAAAGAAAAAAAAAGACAATGGGGATATGGCGAAATCGGTAGACGCTACGGACTTGATTGTATTGAGCCTTGGTACGGAAACCTGCTAAGTGGTAACTTCCAAATTCAGAGAAACCCTGGAATGAAAAATGGGCAATCCTGAGCCAAATCCCTTTTTTGAAAAAACAAGTGGTTCTCAAACAAGAACCCAAAGGAAAAGGATAGGTGCAGAGACTCAATGGAAGCTGTTCTAACGAATCGAGGTGTAATTACGTTGTGTTGGTAGGGAAACTCCCTCTAAATTACTAAATTAGACAAAGAAGGGCTTTATACATCTAATACACACGTATAGATACTGACATAGCAAACGATTAATCACAGAACCCATACCATAATATAGGTTCTTTATTTATTTTTTAGAATGAAATTAGGAATGATTATGAAATAGAAAATTCAGAATTTTTTTAGAATTATTGTGAATCCATTCTACTCGAATATTGAGTAATCAAATCCTTCAATTCATTGTTTTTG